AGTCAAAAAATGTTAGAATATTAAGTGTCGAGCTCCTTTTTATAAAATTTTAGTAGGGATTTGCACGTGATTAGCAAATACGAAAAATAAAAGTGGGTGCACATATATATATATATATATATATATAACGCGGCATGCCAATTTATACTTCAACTTGTTGGCTGATACGTTCTTGGGTCCTTSTTGCTTTAGGGGTTTGACAAGAATAACAGGATTTACTGAGCGTAGGGGGGTAGGGGGGTTTGACGCGCGAAAACCCAAAAGGGGGGCACTATGTAAGGATAAGTTAAGCAAGAAATAAGTATGTATGCACTTGAGTGAGTATAATGGGGTTCTTAAATTATGTCTTACGATAATGAATATTTGTTGTCACATACAAGGAAAATGCTCAACCTTAGTCAGTATTTGAGCCTGCACTCTGAGATGCAAGATGAGATGAAGWAWAAAAAGATAACGTTATGCATATAAGAGAAGCTTTGCTAGGTGGGTAATGAGACATATGTACCACACCACTGGCTTAATCAGATGCCAGTATAATTATCCGAATGGGGGATACTTCAGTTGTACCCCTGAAATAGGAACCAGATGCCAGTAATAGTTCACAGTGTGCAACCCCCACGCCGTGCGTCCCTGATTCCATCATGCATGATGTGCCTTAATGTAAATTATTGGTGGTTTCTTACTACATTAATATTTTCCAATACGATTTTGGCTAAGTATTTCAAGGAAAGATTTGAGGTCAAGTTTTAAGGGATTAATATATTACCCGGCTTAATGTAGTAGTATTTCTGTGTCTTAATTTTATGCTTATGTATGTCTTAGAATTTAGTACTTGCTTTGTGGTTAAAATAATAAGTTGGTGATAATACATACATGTATTAGCACATTGTTGTAAAATTATGCATATTATGTACTAAACCATAAAGGATGACATATCCCCAGAGAATAGTTTAGTTCAGAATTCTGGCTTTGGGAGCCAGGGGTGGGAGTTAAAATCTCTCTTTTCTGGGTGCTAAAGGTTGGGGCGGTGGGGGGCCCCTCTGGGCCCCCCTGGGCCCCCCTGGGCCCCCCATAAGCGTTGAAGCTGTTTCGTTAGGCCTTAGGGGGGTATTTAACCCCCGATCTTCGGATTACAAGACCGATGCTTTTAAACTAAGCTACTAGGGCAGGCTAATTCTAATGCTTTATTTTCTACCCACCCTGCTAGTGGTATAAAAATGAGAAACAGTGCAAAGTATAGGGCGGATGCGACTTGCCCAATAATAATAAATGGGTGTTCTACTGGTATGCCGCCAATTCATGTTAAAATAATTATGTCTGCCACGAGAGTTCAGAATAAGAATTGGGTGATTGGGCGGAATGTTAGTCCTCGTAGCTTGGAGGTGTGGAGCAGAGGCACAACTATTAAAACTAGAATAGAAAAAAGTAGTGCAAGTACACCACCAAGCTTGTTCGGGATAGATCGTAGGATGGCATAGGCGAACAGGAAATATCACTCCGGTTTAATGTGTGGTGGTGTGACCAGTGGGTTGGCGGGGGTGAAGTTTTCTGGGTCCCCCAGCAGATTCGGAGAAAATAGTGCTAAAAGCATAAGTAAAAAAAGTATAATTACGAAGCCGAGTAAATCTTTATATGTAAAGTATGGGTGGAAGGGGATTTTATCTGCATCTGAGTTGAGCCCAATTGGGTTATTTGATCCAGTTTCATGTAAAAATAGGAGGTGTAAGATGGTTATAGCAGCAATTACAAATGGAAACAGAAAGTGAAATGCGAAGAATCGTGTTAGCGTTGCATTATCTACTGAGAACCCACCTCAAATTCATTGGACTAGGACATCACCTACGTATGGCACAGCGGATAGGAGATTTGTAATTACTGTAGCACCTCAAAAAGATATTTGACCCCATGGTAGGACATATCCTACGAAGGCTGTCATCATAACAAGAAGTAGAAGGACGACACCAATATTTCAGGTTTCCTTATAGAGGTAGGATCCGTAGTATAGGCCTCGGGCAATATGTATATAAATGCAGATAAAGAAGAAAGATGCTCCGTTGGCGTGTACGTTACGGATTAGTCAGCCATAATTTACGTCCCGACAGATATGGACTACTGACGAGAATGCGGTTGAAACGTCTGAGGTATAGTGTATGGCTAGGAATAGGCCGGTTAGGATTTGAGTGGCTAGGCATAATCCTAAAAGAGAGCCAAAATTTCATCATGCTGAGATGTTGGATGGTGCTGGCAGGTCAACTAGTGCACTGTTAGCAATCTTAATTAGGGGGTGAGTTTTTCGTAGGCTTGCCATGATGGTTCTTGTAGTTGAATAACAACGGTGGTTCTTCAAGTCATTGGTCTCGGTTAAAATCTGAGCAAGAATTATGACCTATCTTATGTTTGTGTTACTAATAGCTTTGGTTGTAGGGTTAGTCGCTGTTGCCTCAAATCCTACGCCATATTTTGCTGCGCTTGGTTTAGTGGTTGCAGCTGGGGTTGGGTGTGGGGTTTTGGTTAGCCACGGAGGCTCTTTTTTGTCACTAGTACTCTTCTTAATTTATTTAGGAGGGATGCTAGTAGTGTTTGCTTATTCGGCAGCCCTGGCTGCTGAGCCTTTTCCAGAAGCCTGAGGTAGCCGTTCCGTCTTGGGGTATGTTGTAATTTATTTGGTAATAACCAGTTTAGCAGCGGGGCTACTATGGGGAGGTTGATACGAGGGTTCATGGGTGACGGTAGATGGGTTGAAAGAATTTTCTGTTCTACGAGGGGATATTAGTGGTGTAGCTGTAATATATTCTTCTGGTGGGGGCCTGCTAGTTTCTTGTGCATGGGTGTTGTTGCTGACGTTGCTTGTTGTTTTAGAATTAACTCGTGGCTTAAGCCGCGGGACTCTCCGTGCGGTTTAAAGGAGGATTGGGATAATGGCCAAGACTAGGGTTAGGAGGAAGATGGTAAGATACGTTTTGATTATTCCTCGTGCAATATTTCCTGTGACCTTTGTCATGGTTGTTTGTGTTAGCGCCACGCCTTTTGGTCCAACGGCTTCAAGCCATGTCTTGTCGAGTTGAGTGGCAGCTGATTGTCCGAGGGTAAGCTTGGCTTTAGGAAAAAGACGGTGAACAGTTGAAGGAAAAAATCCGAGCATATTAGAAAAGTGATGGGCAGTAATAGTAGGGGTAATTTTCACTTGCTTTTTTGTTAAGCTCGCTAGTTCAATGGCTACCAGAAGTCCTACAATCGTCACTACAAGGGCTGCTATCTTCAAGATAGCAGGCATAGTCATAACGGGTGCTTTCATGGGGAGGAAGTTTTGTGTAATAACAAGCCCTGCAATGATGCTTCCTCAGGCAAGTCGTTTAATAGAATTAATGACCAGTGGATTATTTTCATTAATTGGGGCTAGGGGCAGGAATCGTGGAGTTCCTATAATTACAAAGTATACTAATCGAAAGCTATATACTGCTGTAAATGAGGTGGCGATTAGTGTAAGAGTTAGGGCTCAGGCGTTAAGATAAGAGGTATTGAGGGCTTCAATAATTGCGTCTTTCGAGAAGAATCCGGCTAGAAAAGGGGTCCCTGTAAGGGCCAGGCTGCCAATGGTGAAGTAGGTTGAGGTGGTAGGCATAATATTGAACAAGCCCCCCATCTTTCGGATGTCCTGCTCATCGTTTAGGCTATGAATAATTGATCCGGAGCATAGGAATAGCATGGCCTTGAAGAAGGCGTGGGTGGAAATGTGAAGGAATGCTAGTTGGGGTTGGTTTAGGCCAATAGTGACTATCATCAAGCCTAGCTGGCTCGACGTTGAAAAGGCTACAACTTTTTTGATATCATTCTGGGTTAGGGCGCAGGTGGCTGTAAACAATGAGGTTAATGCTCCGAGGCAGAGGCATGTTGTTAAAGCCATAGTATTATTTTCTATGAGAGGATGAAGACGGATAAGGAGGAAGATACCAGCAACAACTATAGTACTTGAGTGAAGTAGGGCAGACACTGGTGTAGGGCCCTCCATGGCAGATGGGAGCCACGGATGGAGACCAAATTGGGCTGACTTCCCGGTGGCCGCTAGAATGAGTCCTATTAAGGGAATTGTTATGTCGAAGCTTTTTGACAAGGTAAAAATTTGTTGGATTTCTCAGGAATTAAGATTTATTGCAAATCAGGCTATGGTTATAATGAGTCCGATGTCTCCAACTCGGTTATAAATAACAGCCTGAAGGGCCGCTGTATTAGCATCCGCTCGGCCATGTCACCACCCAATAAGTAGGAATGATATAATCCCCACCCCCTCCCATCCAATAAATAATTGAAACATGTTGTTGGCTGTAACTAGAATAATTATGGCCACTAAAAATGTAAGGAGATATTTAAAAAACCGGTCAATGTTAGGGTCAGAGTGCATGTATCATAGTGCAAATTCTAGAATCGATCAGGTGACGTAAAGAGCAATTGGGACGAAAATTAGTGAGTAGTGGTCAAATTTGAAGCTAATATTAACATCAAACGTCTGAGTATTCATTCATTGTCAGTTGGTAATAATACCTTCTGTTTTCAGGTTAAGGAATACCATAAGAGGTAAAAGGCTAACAAAAAATGCGGAGCTAACGGCAGTTTTGGATATTTCTGCCATGTTATGCTTTCCTCGGGCAGGGTCTAATGTAGTAAGTAGGGGATAAATGAGGATGAAGAAAATTAGGAGGAGGGACGAGTGTACAATCAGTGTCATTTTAGCTTCCACTTGGACTTGCACCAAGAGTTTTTGGTTCCTAAGACCAATGGATGAACTATTATCCTTTGAGAGCACAAGGAAGCCTCGGATTTTAACCGTGGTGGGTAAGGATTAGCAGTACTTACTATTTTCTGTTCTCCCTTGGTGAGTAAGAGGATTTTAACCCCTGTCTTTAGAATCACAATCTAATATTTTGGTTAAACTATACCTACAATAACATCATCCTCACATAAGTTCTGGTTTTGCTACTAGGAGGATAATAGGAGCTAGATGTAGCGTTACTAATAAGTGTTCCCGAGTGTGGAATGGTTGAAGTCCTACAATATGGTTTGGGGTTGGGCCTCGTTGTGACATAAGAAACATATACAGGGAGTAGCTGGCCGTAATCAGTGTTCCCAATCCGGTGAGTAGAATAGTTCATGGGGATCAGCCAAATAGGGTTGTAATAATCATGATTTCTCCTATAAGGTTAGGGAGAGGGGGTAGTGCTAAGTTTGCTAGATTAGCGATGAATCATCACACTGCAGCTAGTGGAAAAATCACTTGTAGTCCTCGGGCAAGAATTATTGTTCGGCTGTGGGTTCGTTCGTACGCTGTATTGGCCAGGCAAAATAGTGCTGAAGATACGAGCCCGTGGGCGATTATTAAAATGATTGCTCCTGAAAACCCTCACGGGGTTTGAATTAGGATACCCCCTGCTACTAACCCTATATGGCCTACAGATGAGTAGGCAATTAGTGATTTTAGGTCTGTTTGCCGAAGGCAAATTGACCCAGTCATGATCACACCTCAGAGGGCTAAAATAATAAATGGATAGGCAAGCTCCTTTGACAGAGGGTCCAGAATTACTATTATTCGCATTATTCCGTAACCACCCAATTTTAATAGTACTGCCGCTAGTACTATTGACCCTGCTACGGGGGCCTCTACGTGCGCTTTTGGTAACCAAAGGTGAACTCCATATAAGGGCATCTTAACTAAAAATGCAATTAGGCAGCCGGCTCATCAAACTATATGGCCTCAGGAGTTGAGTTGTAAAGGTTGCGAATATTGAAGTATGAATATTGATAAGGTACCTGTGGATTGCTGAAGGAGGAGAAGGGCAACTAGGAGGGGTAGTGAACCTGCCAAAGTATAGAATAAGAAGTAGGTCCCCGCGTTGAGGCGTTCGGCTTGATTACCCCATCGGGTAATAATAATAAGGGTTGGAATAAGTGTAGTTTCAAACATAATATAAAATAAAATAATTTCTGTGGCCCCGAAGGCCATAATAAGAAAAGCTTGAAGTGAGGTAAGGAGTATAATATATGAGCGTTGTCGATTAATAGGTTCAGGGTTAATGTGGTTTTGGCTGGCTAGAATCATAAGTGGGAGTAATCAGCATGAGAGTACTAGGAGAGGTGCTGATAATGGATCTGTAGCCAAATATGCGTTGGAGGAGGTTCACCCGGCCTCAGATGTTCATTTTAATCATATTAAACTCATGAAAGCAATCAAGAGGCTTTGTGCGCTTGCAGTTGTTCACAATCATTTAGGGGAGGCTAGTCAAATTATTGGAAATATTATAATGGTGGGAATTAGTACTTTTAACATTGCAGTAAATTAAGGTTCTGCAGTCGGTCGGTTCCATGGGTGCGAGCAGTAGCAACTAGGAGTGCCAGACCCGTGCTAGCTTCACAAGCAGAAAAGGCTAAGAGAAGTATAGGGGCTGTTGAAAATCCGGTGGACTCGAACTGTAGTGTCCATAATGCCAGTGCAATAAATAGGGACAATATTATTCCTTCTAAGCACAGGAGTGCGGAGAGCAGGTGGGTTCGGTGGAATGCTAGGCCTATTAGGCCTAGAATAAATGCTGAGCTAAAGCTAAAATGTACGGGGGTCATAAGGGGGCCGTGGAGTTGAACCACAATCTTCTGAGCCGAAATCAGAGGTCTTACTTTGGACTAACTCCCTATTCGGCTCACTCTAAACCGCCTTGGGCTCACTCATAAATTAATCCTAGAGTTAGTAAGATTAGGACTGCTGTTGCCCAAAAGAATGTTTCAGTAGGGTTGTCGAGTTGATCTCCCCATGGCAGTGGGAGGAGGAGAGCAATCTCTAAGTCAAAAAGAAGAAACAGAATTGCCACAAGAAAAAAACGTAAGGAGAATGGTAGACGGGCGGATCCTAATGGGTCGAATCCGCATTCGTATGGTGACAACTTCTCTGCGTCTGGGGTTATTTGTGGTAGTCAGAAAGCCACGATGGCTAGGATTGAGGATAAGGTTATTGTAATAACTAAAACGGTTATAATTAGATTCATTATCTTTCCTTGGGGTTTAACCAAGACTGTGTGATTGGAAGTCACTTGTACTAACTTTAATACTAGAAAGATTATGAGCCTCATCAATAGATTGATACGTAGAGGAATAGTCAAACTACGTCAACAAAGTGTCAGTATCAGGCAGCGGCTTCAAAGCCAAAATGGTGTTCAGATGTAAAGTGGTATTGGATTTGGCGGAGGAGGCATACTGCCAGGAAAGTTGATCCAATAATAACATGTAGTCCATGGAATCCGGTGGCTACGAAAAACGTTGAACCATATACCCCATCTGCAATTGTGAAAGGTGCTTCATAATATTCTATGGCTTGCAGAGTGGTGAAGTAAAGTCCTAGTAGAATAGTTAATCCTAAAGATTGAACAGCTTGTTTTCGGTCTCCTTCTATAATGCTGTGATGAGCTCATGTTACTGTAACCCCTGATGCTAGTAGTACGGCTGTGTTAAGGAGTGGTACTTCAAAGGGGTCTAAGGGGGTGACTCCTGTGGGAGGTCAGCATCCTCCTAATTCTGGTGTTGGTGCTAAGCTCGCATGGTAAAAGGCTCAGAAGAACCCAAGAAAAAAGAATACTTCGGAAGTAATAAAGAGAATCATTCCGTACCGTAGTCCTTTTTGCACCGGGGGCGTATGATGGCCCTGAAAGGTCCCCTCTCGGATAATATCACGCCACCACTGGAATATGGTGAGAAGTAGAAGAATTAATCCTAAAGTTATTAATGTTGTTGAATGGAAATGGAATCAAATTGCTAAGCCGGATGTTATTAGCAGGGCAGCAATAGCTCCGGTTAGGGGTCATGGGCTTGGGTCAACTATATGATAGGCATGTGCTTGGTGGGCCATTAAACGTTTTCTTGTAGATACAGCGTTAAAAGAAGTACAAATACATAGGCTTGAATTATTGCAACTGCAATTTCTAATAGTGTTAATAGTAAAAGAACAGTGGCAGTTAGCACTGCTACTGTTGGCATAATTGGTAAAAGAACAAATACAGCTGTGGCAATAAGTTGAATTAGTAGGTGGCCTGCGGTAAGATTGGCTGTAAGACGAACACCCAGAGCTAATGGTCGAATAAATAAACTAATTGTTTCGATAATAATTAGTACTGGAATCAGCAGGATGGGGGTTCCTTCTGGTAGAAGATGGCCCAGGGCAACTGTTGGTTGATTTCGTATCCCAATAATTACTGTGGCGAGTCATAATGGTACGGCAAGCCCCATATTAAGTGACAGTTGTGTTGTGGGTGTAAAGGTATATGGTAGCAGACCCACTATGTTTATAGTTACCAAGAAGATTATTAATGAAGCCAAGAGTAGTGCTCATTTATGTCCTCCTACGTTTAGTGGAAGTATTAGTTGGCTAGTAAATTGATTAATAAATCAGCCTTGAATAGTAATAAGTCGGTTATTAATTCACCGAGATAAAGGGGCGGGATAGCACATTGAGGGCAATAGAATTGCGAGGGCAATTAGTGGAATTCCAAGATATGAAGGGCTTGCAAATTGGTCGAAGAAGCTTACTATCATGGTCAGTTTCAGGATTCAGTTTTGTGTTTTTCAGCACCTACTGGGGTTAGTTCATTTGGTGTAACATGGTTCAAGACTTTCGTTGGGATAAGAATTAAGAAGACTAATCAGGAGAATACTAAAATTGCGAATCAAGGGCCGGGGTTCAATTGTGGCATTTCACTAGAGGTGGTCGGGAGTCACCAATCTTTGGCTTAAAAGGCCAACGCTCTGTCCAATATTTAGCTTCCTAGCGAGGCGTCTTCTAGTATTAATGAGGATCAGTTTTCGAAGTATTCTAGTGGCACTGCTTCAACCACAATTGGTATAAAGCTATGGTTGGCTCCACAGATTTCGGAGCATTGTCCATAAAATACTCCTGGGCGCGAGGCGATGAAAGCGGTTTGATTAAGTCGTCCTGGTACTGCATCCATTTTTACTCCCAGAGATGGAACAGTTCAGGAGTGTAGTACATCTTCGGCAGAAACTAAGACACGGATGGGTGATTCTATTGGGATAACTATTCGATGGTCTGACTCCAGGAGCCGGAATTGGCCAGGGGTAAGGTCTTGAGTTGGTACCATATAGGAGTCAAAGCCCAGGTTTTCATAGTCTGTGTATTCGTAGCTTCAATATCATTGGTGCCCTATTGCTTTAATTGTTAGGTGGGGGTCATTAATTTCGTCTATAAGATAAAGAATGCGTAGGGAGGGCAGGGCAATTAATACTAAAATAACGGCTGGTAGAATGGTTCATACAATTTCGATTTCTTGAGAATCTAAAATATATTTATTAGTTAGCTTAGTGGAGACTATTGCAACAATAATATACAATACTAAGGTGCTAATTAAGAATACAATCATTAGTGCGTGGTCGTGGAAGTGAAGAAGCTCTTCTATAACGGGTGATGCCGCGTCTTGGAATCCCAGTTGTGTTGGATGTGCCATTAAGCTTTAAGCTTAAGACATGTGGGGGTTTAACCCACGACTTCACCTTGACAAGGTGGAATAATTTGCATTTTACTAATGTCTTTATAAGGAAGTGGCAGAGTGGCTATGTGGCTGGCTTGAAACCAGCATATGGGGGTTCAATTCCTCCCTTTCTCGTTAGTTTGATTGAATTTGAACGAATGCTGGTTCCTCAAATGTGTGGTAAGGAGGAGGGCAGCCATGAAGTCATTCCACGTTTGTTATCGTTAATTCTACAGACAGCACTTCTCGTTTAGCGGCGAAGGCTTCTCATAGAATAAATAGGAATATGATTACAGCCACTAGAGAAATTAGTGATCCAATAGATGACACTGTATTTCACAGGGCATAGGCGTCTGGGTAATCAGAGTATCGTCGCGGTATTCCTGCTAGGCCGAGGAAGTGTTGTGGAAAGAATGTAAGGTTTACCCCAATAAATATAACCGCGAAGTGGACTTTTGTTCAGGTGCTATGGAGGGTATATCCGCTTAGTAGAGGAAATCAGTGCACAAAGGCTGCTATGATAGCAAACACGGCACCCATTGATAAGACATAGTGGAAATGGGCAACTACATAATAGGTGTCATGAAGGACAATATCGAGTGACGAGTTAGATAAAACAATTCCTGTTAGTCCGCCAACTGTAAATAGGAAAATAAACCCGAGAGCTCACAGTAGAGGTGTTTCTCATTTGATTGATCCCCCGTGAAGGGTGGCTAGTCAGCTAAATACTTTTACGCCTGTTGGGATCGCGATAATCATTGTTGCAGATGTAAAGTATGCACGAGTGTCCACATCTATACCAACAGTGAACATATGGTGGGCTCACACAATAAAGCCTAGAAGGCCAATAGCCATCATGGCTCAGACTATGCCCATATAACCAAATGGTTCTTTCTTGCCGGAATAATAAGCTACAACATGAGAAATAATTCCAAATCCTGGAAGAATAAGAATATAGACTTCCGGGTGGCCAAAGAATCAGAATAGATGTTGATAAAGGATAGGGTCCCCCCCTCCTGCTGGATCAAAGAATGTAGTGTTGAGGTTACGGTCTGTAAGAAGTATTGTAATCCCGGCGGCCAAGACAGGAAGAGACAGGAGAAGCAGTACAGCCGTTACAAGTACAGATCAAACGAACAAGGGGGTTTGGTATTGGGAGATGGCTGGCGGTTTCATATTAATAGTTGTAGTAATAAAATTGATGGCCCCTAAAATTGATGAGACACCTGCTAGATGTAGTGAAAAAATTGTAAGGTCTACTGATGCTCCAGCATGGGCTAGATTACCTGAAAGAGGCGGGTATACCGTTCACCCTGTTCCGGCTCCAGCTTCAACTCCCGAAGAAGCTAATAATAATAGGAACGAGGGGGGTAGTAATCAGAAGCTTATGTTATTTATCCGTGGGAATGCTATGTCTGGAGCTCCAATCATTAGTGGTACGAGTCAGTTTCCGAACCCACCAATAAGAATTGGCATTACTATAAAGAAGATTATTACGAAGGCGTGGGCAGTAACGATAACATTATAAATTTGATCATCGCCTAGAAGTGATCCAGGTTGGCTTAGCTCAGCCCGAATAAGGAGGCTTAAAGCGGTTCCCACTATTCCGGCTCAGGCACCAAATACAAGATAAAGGGTGCCAATGTCTTTGTGGTTGGTAGAGAAGAATCAGCGTGTGATTGCCACAGGTAGGGTAGCCGAGCGTTTAGGCGGTGGGTTGTAGCCCCGAAGACAGAGGTTTAAGTCCTCTTCCTATCAGCCCTGTGGTGAGAACACGTTGGATTGCAAATCCGAAGACGCAGATTAATACTCTGCCGGGGCTTTTCCCGCCTTACTGAAGGCGACGGCGGGAAAGGTAGATGGATGCTCGCTGGCTTGAGCGCTTAGCTGTTAACTAAGAGTTTGTAGGATCGAGGCCTTCCCATCTAGTAAGGCCTTAGCTTAATAAAAGTGTCTGATTTGCAATCAGTCGATGCAAGTTAATCCCTTGTAGGCCTTATCAGGGGCTAGAAGATTTTCACTTCTACTTAAAGCTTTGAAGGCTTTTGGTCTAATGTTATCCTAAGCCCCTAGGTGGTGAGCATGAGGATGGTTGGGGTTATGGGCAGCAACCCAAGGGCAGTAACAGTAAAAATGGCAAGGAGGAGGGAGGCTTGTGTTGTGTGGGTCCGTCAGGGGGTGGTTGAGGTCGTGGTGTTGGGGGAGATGGTAAGAGCTATGGCGTAACACAGCCGTAAATAGAAATATAGACTAATCAGAGCGGCGAGGGCTATAATTGTGGCGATAATAGGAAGATCCTGCTTGCCCAGTTCTTGCAAAATCATTCATTTTGGTATAAACCCGGTGAGGGGTGGGAGGCCTCCTAGGGAGAGTATAACAAGGGCAGCTGCTGATGTTAACACGGGACTTTTCGATCAGGCTGTCGCTAGTGTACTCACTTTAGTCGATAGAAGTATCTTCAGGGTAAGGAATGCTGCTGAGGTTATAATAATATATGTTCCTAGGGCAAGCATAGTAAGGTGAGGGGCATATTGGATTACAATTACTATCCAGCCTATATGGGCAATTGAAGAATATGCTAAGATCTTACGTAGTTGGGTTTGGTTTAGTCCGCCTCAACCTCCCACCAATGTCGATACAACTCCTAGCGTTGTAAGTAGTAGAGGATCAACGGTTTGTGCTATTTGAACAATTAGTGCAAGCGGGGCAAGTTTTTGTCAGGTAGACATGATCAGGCCCGTCAACAAGTCCAACCCTTGTAGAACTTCTGGCATTCAAAAGTGCATTGGTGCGAGTCCAATTTTGAGTGCAAGAGCAGCTGTAAACATTGTGCTGGCAACGGGACTTGAGAGGTTATTGATGGTCCACTCACCTGTAAGTCAGGCATTCGTAGTGCTTGCAAACAAGATCATAGCTGCCGCAGTGGCTTGAGTCAAGAAGTACTTCGTAGTTGCCTCTACTGCGCGGGGGTGGTGGTGTTGTGCCATAAGAGGGGTAATTGCCAGTGTATTAATTTCCAAGCCCATTCAGGCCAGGAGCCAGTGAGAGCTGGCGAAAGTTAAGGTGGTCCCCAGTCCCAGACTAGAGAGTAGAGCTGTAAGTACATATGGGTTCATTGGTGGGGGAAGGAGTTTAACCGTCATGTTCGGGGTATGGGCCCGAAAGCTTTATTAGCTGACCCCGCCTGTAGAAAGTGGTGTAAAGGAAGCACTAAGAGTTTTGATCTCTTGAGTATGGGTTCAATTCCCTTCTTTCTAGGAATTGAGGGGATTTTAACCCCCGTAAATCACTCTATCAAAGTGGCCCTTGGGTTTTCAGGCACAATTCCCAACTATAGTTGCGGGGGGAGCCCTGCTAGCGCGATGGGTAGGGCAGTGTGCCATAGTACAAAAGCAAGTGTGATGGGAAGAAAGTTTTTTCACACAAGATGTATAAGTTGGTCATACCGGAATCGTGGGTAGGAGGCTCGTACCCATAAAAATACGATGGATAGGAGTGCAGCTTTAGCCATAAGATTGATGGTCGTAAGTTCAGGGATGCTGGGAATGTGTGAGGCCCCTAGGAAGAGTACAGCTGAAAGAGTATTTATTAGTAGGATGTTGGCGTACTCAGCCAAGAAGAATAGTGCAAAGGGACCACCTGCGTATTCTACATTAAATCCGGAAACGAGCTCTGACTCCCCTTCAGTGAGGTCAAAGGGCGACCGGTTAGTTTCAGCTAGTGTGGAAATATACCATATTGCTGCCAAGGGTCAGGCGGGAACAAATAATCAAATGCTTTCTTGGGCGGAATTAAACGTTTGGAGGGTATAGCCCCCTGAAAAAATAATTGTAGACAGAAGGATTAATCCTAGACTTACTTCATAGGAGATTGTTTGGGCCACGGCCCGTAGGGCTCCAATTAGTGCATATTTTGAATTCGAGGCTCAGCCTGACCCAAGGATAGAGTATACCGCGAGGCTCGAGAGGGCTAGGATAAACAAGATCCCTAGGTTAAGATCTGTGACCGGGAGGGGCATGGGTATTGGTGCTCATAGGGTTATGGCAAGGGTCAAGGCAAGCATGGGGGTAGCCAGGAACAGAAAGGGGGATGATGCGGATGGTCGGATGGGTTCCTTGATGAATAGCTTAACTCCATCAGCGATGGGTTGTAGGAGACCGTAGGGTCCTACAATGTTTGGTCCTTTCCGCAGTTGTATATACCCTAGTACTTTTCGTTCAACTAATGTTAGGAAGGCCACCGCCAGAAGTACAGGTACGATGTAGGCTAGGGGATTAATCAGGTGGGTAATTAAGATGTTTATCATAAACTGGGAAGAGGACTTGAACCTCTGGTTAAAAGGGCTTAGGCCTTTCGCAATTTACCATGCTCTGCCACCCCAGTATGTCCTTATTTTGGCCAGCTGGGTTTTGGCCCTCCCTTTATTTTATTTATTTGTTTTCATAAATTAGGGGTGGGGCGTACCTCAAGCATGGGCCCCCCTTCTTCGATCCTTTCGTACTAGAAGAAGCAGCGTTACAGATAGAAACTGACCTGGATTGCTCCGGTCTGAACTCAGATCACGTAGGACTTTAATCGTTGAACAAACGAACCCTTAATAGCGGCTGCACCATTAGGATGTCCTGATCCAACATCGAGGTCGTAAACCCCCTCGTCGATATGGACTCTGGGAGAGGATTGCGCTGTTATCCCTAGGGTAACTTGGTTCGTTGATCGGCTTTATCAGCCGGATCATGATTGGTCAGATGTTCTGTGGCCTAGAGATGTCTCTCTTAGCTTTAGGATGTTTTCCCAGTCCACCTGGAGGCTCTTTTTTCCTCCGTGGTCGCCCCAACCGAAGGTAAAAAATCATTATCCACAAAGTTTCCGCTCTTTATTAAGTTGCTTGACGTGGCTGATTTTTGTACCTTAAGCTCCAAAGGGTCTTCTCGTCTTGTATTATTACACCCGCTTCTGCACGGGTAGATCAATTTCACTGACTGGAGGGGGGAGACAGTTAAGCCCTCGTTTAGCCATTCATACAGGTCTCCATTTAAGAGACAAGTGATTGCGCTACCTTTGCACGGTCAAAATACCGCGGCCGTTGAACTTGTAGTCACTGGGCAGGCTGGACCTCCTATACTTGGTTGTGTTGCAGGAGGCGATGTTTTTGGTAAACAGGCGAGGCTTGCGTTTGCCGAGTTCCTTTCCCTTCTTTTAGTCTTTCCTTTAATAGCACACCAGTGTGGGGGTAACGATGGATTAATTGTGGGTTTTTCCTGGTCTCGTTGTAATACACATTACTCTCTTGGGTTGAGTTCGTTAATTGCCAATGGTCGGTCCGGTTTGGCTTACACTTGTGCTTGGAGAAGGTCTGGCCTTCTTGTTACTCATTTTAGCATAGTCTCTCCCATGTGGGCATGGGCTGGCCTAATAATATTTAGGGGAGTAAGATTTCTTGTCGGAATAATAAACTTATTTCTGTCTGAGCTTTAACGCTTTCTGTTTAGATGGCTGCCTTTAGGCCCACTAGAACAGGATGTCTTATGTATTATGATCTTTATCCTCCTGGAAAGGTTGTGTCCTTTGTTAAAGGGGCTGTACCCCCTTCAACTAACTCTCATATATTTCCCTCTAATATCTTTTTATACTTTTTGATTCGGGGAGTACGAGGCTGAACTTCTATTCATTTCTTAGGCAACCAGCTATCACCAAGTTCGGTAGGTTTATCACCTCTACCCGGAGCTCTTCCCACTCTTTTGCCACAGAGACGGGTTGGCCCTTAATAGGCTGTCTCGGGGTAGCTCACTTGGTTTCGGGGTTTCAAACTAAAGGTCTCTCTGCTTGGATATACTGGCTAAATCATGATGCGAAAGGTACAAGATTTAATCTTTGCTTTTTGGTGCTAATATAAGTTATTTCATTTCTCTTTCAGCTTTCCCTTGCGGTACTTTTTCTATTGCTCCGGGTGTAACCTTTTCTGTCGCCCATACTAAGGTAAAAGAATGATTTAATTTTTGGTGTTAGGCTTATTTTGTTTTATTTACATTGTTTAGTTATTGGGTAATTGAGCTAGCTGTTTGGCTCAGGGCGATCCAACTTGCATGGATGTCTTCTCGGTGTAAGTGAGATGCTTGACTAACTCAGCCACACCCTGGGTTTTATCCAAGTGCACCTTCCGGTACACTTACCATGTTACGACTTGCCTCCCCTTGTCAGTGCTATTGTGTTATTTATCTTCGATGCGTTTTGACGGGGGAGAGTGACGGGCGGTGTGTACGCGTCTCAGAGCCGGGTTCAAAGGGACACTCTATTTCCCTTTTACTACTAAATCCTCCTTCAAGCACTATTTCACAGTGCATATCCGTAATATTCTGTGGCAGAAAATGTAGCCCATTTCTTCCCACCTCATGCGCTACACCTCGACCTGACGTTCTGGGCTGTGCCCATTTTGCTTACTTTGTACCCTTCACAGGGTAAGCTGACGACGGCGGTATATAGGCTGGGTTGGCTAGAAGTGGTGAGGTTAGACGGGGGTTATCGGTTCTAGAACAGGCTCCTCTAGGGGGGTCTGAGACACCGTCAGGTCCTTTGGGTTTCAAGCTGATGCTCGTAGTACCCTGGCGGGCATCTCATTGTAGTTAGATGCCTAAGTTTACGGCTGAGCATAGTGGGGTATCTAATCCCAGTTTGTTTCTCAGCTTTCGTGGGGTCAGGCTGGTTATTAAAGCTACTTTCGCATATAGGACCTCGGATACCCAGAAGCGTATGACGGCCAAGGGACCATTTGGCTTTAAAAAATCTTGTTAGTCCTTAACCACCCTTTACGCCGTTAAAATATCAACTGGGGCCTCTCGTCTAACCGCGGTGGCTGGCACGAGTTTTACCGGCCCAATATAACGCTAACTGAGTCAAGTTTTCACTTATGGCTTAATATTTATCACTGCTGAATACCCTTGGGGGTGTGGCTCGGCTAGGCGTCCTGGGCTAATGTTTGTGCCTGATGCCCGCTCCTCGTCCCCGGGGAGGGGGATTGAGGGCATACTCACTGGGTTGCGGAGACTTGCATGTGTAAGTTGGGTTAGAGCTGATAATAAGGTCGGGACCATGCCTTTGTGCATGCGGAGTTTCTTAGGTCTCGTCTTAGCATCTTCAGTGCTATGCTTTATATTAAGCTACGCTAGC